AAAAACCAACACACCAAGCACTACGCTTAAATTTATTAGATTTGTTGCAAAAATATCGGTATTAAACCCGAAACTCCCGGCGGATGGCCAATAACCCAAGGAAAGGAAAGAATCGGTTACATTTTTCATACGATCTCCTCTTTCTTATAGTTATAGATAGACTACTTATTTATTTTATATTCTTTTTGTTTGTATAATTTTATTATGAATTTTCCTATTTTTAAATAGAAAATACAAAATTGAGTCAAAAAATATATTGATTTAGAAATGGATTTTAATGCATTTTTAAAAATTGGAAATTTCCAATAAGCCTGATACTTATTCGATTCGAATTAGGTACCAGGTGTTATATAGGTTAGTTGCGAAATACCTCGTTTGTTACAATTGGAATACTTCCTAAAAAAGTGAATCTATTGGACTAAGAGGGTAAAGAAAAAAGTGAGTTGGATCCTCATCATCAAACCATCGATTTCCGTAGGTTGTTGTTCCTAAGTAATTAGTAATTTAATTCTAGGAGTTAAATATTAAAAAAATTCGAAAAAACAAGAGCAGCAAATCCACAAAATAAACAAAAATATGTGTTTTTTGGATTAAACAAAAGGATTCGCAAATAAAAGAGCTAATGCTACAACCAGCCCATAAATTGTTAAAGCTTCCATGAAAGCTAGACTAAGCAATAAAGTACCCCGTATTTTTCCTTCCGCCTCTGGTTGTCTCGCGATCCCTTCTACAGCCTGTCCCGCAGCAGTACCTTGACCAACCCCAGGTCCAATAGAAGCAAGCCCGACGGCCAATCCAGCAGCAATAACGGAAGCGGCAGAAATCAGTGGATTCATGATAAGGTCCTCGCACCAAAACAAAAATAAAGAAATAGTTAATGATACAATCAACCAACATTCAATTTACAATTACAGACGAAATGGAAAGGCTTCTATTGAAATCCCTGTCTAAATTCACAATAGTAAGACAAATTAAATTAGATATATCTTTAGTTCATATATACCTAGTTAATGTCTAATATCACATATACATGTTTTTCCCCATACCGTAAACCAAATATTTTATCTTAAAGTCATCGGGATTCTCGAATCATTCTTCGAAAGATTCACAAGAGTTGTCTTAATAGCGATTAGATTATATACACCTCGTTGGACCCCTCGTTCCTACGCAAACCAATCCTTTTTTTTTTTTATCTCGTTTTTGGTAAACCCTTACTCTTCCATTTTTATCATCCCACAGAGATAGGTCCGGTCCACCTATTTGTTAGGCCAAACCATTCTATAGAAATATTCAGTATTTGATTGATATAAATCCATGTAATTTAGTGTAACTTTGTATTTATTCAATTTTTTTTGGTCAATGGATGAATTGAATAAAATCAACTGAAATGAGAATCATTTTCTATACCATCTTTTTTTTAATGGCACGTCGTAACCTTTTTTACAATTACTCTAGATCGTCTATATATTTATTTCTACCTTATTTATATATTATTTATATATTTCTCTTCCCTAAGTGGATTTCCTTAAACGGCGCATACATTGGGTCAGGCTAAGCTAAAAAAGACTGTGTCGAAAACTAGTCAATGATGACCTTCCATGGATTCCCCTATATAAGCCGCAGCTAGGGTTGCAAAAATAAGAGCTTGAATACCGCTTGTAAATAATCCAAGGAACATGACAGGTATAGGAACTACTAAAGGTACTAAAGAAACAAGAACAACAACCACTAATTCATCAGCTAAAATATTTCCGAAAAGTCGAAAACTAAGCGATAATGGTTTTGTAAAATCTTCTAAGATGTTAATAGGTAAAAGGATTGGGGTTGGTTGAATATATTTACCGAAATAACCCAATCCCTTTTTTGTAAGGCCCGCATAAAAATATGCTACTGACGTGAGTAAAGCTAAAGCAACGGTCGTGTTTATATCATTTGTGGGTGCGGCTAACTCCCCATGAGGTAACTGTATAATTTTCCAGGGTAAAAGAGCCCCTGACCAATTTGAAACAAAAATAAATAGAAACATTGTTCCAATAAAGGGAACCCACGGACCATATTCTTCTCCTATTTGAGTTTTGCTCACGTCTCGAATGAATTCAAGGACATATTCAAAGAAATTTTGACCGTCAGTAGGAATGGTTTGTGGATTACGAACAGCTATAATGGCTGAACCTAATAAAATAGCAATTACGACCCAAGAAGTAATAAGTACTTGAGCATGGACTTGGAAACTTCCTATTTGCCAATAGAAATGTTGGCCTACTTCCACACCGGATATATCATATAAACCTTTTAGTGTTTTGATAGAACATAATAGAACATTCATATTACCCTCTGAAAGAAATAGAACTAAAAAAAGGAATTATTTTGATTCAACCATCTTTTTTGATTTGCCTACTTGAATTATATATTTTAAATATCAACTAATCACAGAAAATCTCCGGTTTTTATCTCTTTTATGCTAGTCAAGAATAATAACCGATTCAATAAATCACTTCTA